AAACAAGTAAGGGTAATTCCTCCTAGACAATAAAATATGTTGACATGCGGAGGAACATATTTACTAGTTATATCATCTGCAATCGCTTGAATCTCAAGACGTTCTTCGAACCAATCATAAACTTTATTGAGATAGGTAAACCAAGGTTTCTCCCCCTCCAAGAACTGTATATGAGAATTTCATCTCGTACAGCTCAAACAAAAAAAAGAACCAAATACTGATTGAAACGGATATGGAATATAAAGTTTTAAACTTCTCTCTCATTCAATATTATTTAAAGATATGAAAGAGTCAAAACGCGAAAGCTCTTCTTTGTGGTTAAATGCCAAAAACTCAAGTCAGCTCATACGTCTTTATGTTGTGTTGATCGTTACAGGCCTCTTGAATCTTCTATATTACCTATCGTTATTGTCTTTTTTATTTGGTATTTGTATGGAATGGGAATGCGGATTTCTTCTTGTTTTCTTTATTATTGATAGGAATTTTCTTGTTAAGACCCTATTTTTTAATTGAAACCTCAGATTCATATGAGAACCACGATAATTCAATGAAACCTTCAAAGTCCAAAGTTCACTGAGTGAGAACCATTGGATCATCACTTATTCAATAAAAAAAAGAGCTATAATGATTAAAAACATAAAATACAAAGAAGCGTTTGTCCTTTGATCTAAATAAGAGTTTAAAAGCAGAAAAAAAGTTTGATTTATTAAAATTTATAAGATAGAACGGAAAGAAGTCCGGCTACGAGGTCTGAGTATTAAGTATGAATCATAGTTCGAAAACTTTGTGATCTATTTGATCTATTTCGTGCTCCAGATACTCGAATGAATATCCGACGAAGTAAAACCACCTTGATAAAGATGACAGACCCCCTTCTCTGTACTATCCATAGGGTCAATTCTAACAAGTCACACACTCATATTCCGGAAATATACAATGCAGAAAAAAATTTCGCGGTCGAACTACCAAAGGAGAATAGACTAAAAATTTTAGACCTACATACTTTCTTTACTTTTTTGTATCGAACGAAAAGCAAGGACTTCAAGATTCTTCTCAATCTAATTCACTGAAATTCCATCCAATAGAACAGAAGAATTATAAATCTCCAAAATAATAGATAGGAATACCGCAAATAGCGCCATTGCAACACCCATCAAAGGGGTCGTTCCCCATCCAGGAGCTACTTTACCATATTCGGAATTCAACGGTTTCAATAACTTCCCTACAGTAGTGCTTCTTGGACCAGATCTAGAACTATCTTCAACAGTTTGTGTAGCCATAAATCTTATTTTGTATTCATTACGATCTGTTGACTTTGTATACCATTCCGTTGTAAATAAACGATCTTAGCATAGATCCATTGTGGTCTTTCAATTCTATAATAATGGAAACAGCAACTCTAGTCGCCATCTTTATATCTGGGTTACTTGTAAGTTTTACCGGGTATGCTCTATATACTGCCTTTGGGCAACCCTCTCAACAACTAAGAGATCCATTCGAGGAACACGGGGACTAGTTGACGTAATCAGCCTCCAACTATTTGGAGGCTGATTACGTCAATGAAGATAATGAAAACTTATTTCATTTTTTAGTTGAAATTTTAGGCGGTTCCCGAAAAAAAATAGCGAAAAAAATGATCCCTAAAGTCGATACTAAGAGAAATGTATAAACCAATGCTTCCATAAATTTGATCGTGGTTTACAATTATAGCTTTCATACCTGTTTTGTTTACTGAGGAGTATCCCTCCGGATAAAGAACAAAAAAGAGTTAAAGAAACGGCAGCGATTTAAATCAAGATTCCTACAGTACCCTACCTAATTAAATAAAATTAACTCAAAAAAATCGCAAACAGAAACTAAAAGAAAAAAAGCAATGTTGTATCAGACTGCTTGTCTTTTTGTAGTTGGATCTCCAAGTTTTTGGAATGCCCCAAATTCCACCTGAGCATCCAAATCTGGATCAATACCAGCAAAAACATCTCTGAAGAGGGTTCTAGCACCATGCCAAATGTGTCCAAAAAAGAAAAGTAGAGCAAACGAAGCATGCCCAAAAGTAAACCAACCTCTTGGACTACTACGAAAAACACCATCGGATTTCAAAGTAGCACGGTCTAATTCAAAAATCTCACCCAATTGAGCCCGTCTAGCATATTTTTTCACAGTTGCGGGATCACTATAACTCACTCCATTGAGTTCACCACCATAAAACTCAACAGTTACACCTACTTGTTCGACACTATATTTCGATTCTGCCCTTCTAAACGGGACGTCCGCTCTAACAATTCCGTCTCCGTCTACCAAAACAACCGGAAATGTTTCAAAAAAAGTCGGCATACGGCGTACAAAAAGTTCACGCCCTTCTTTATTTCTAAAGACAGGGTGTCCTAACCATCCAACAGCTATTCCATCCCCATTGTCCATTGAACCCGCTCGGAATAACCCCCCTTTTGCTGGATTATTACCAATATAATCATAAAAAGCTAATTTTTCAGGAATTTTAGACCAAGCTTCTGATACACTTTGATTTTCAGCTAGTCCAGCACTAACTCTTCGATATATTTCTTGTTGAAAGTATCCCTGATCCCATTGATAACGAGTAGGACCAAATAATTCGATGGGAGTAGTTGCAGAACCATACCACATAGTTCCAGCAACAACAAAAGCTGCAAAAAAGACAGCAGCAATACTACTGGAAAGGACGGTTTCAATATTTCCCATACGTAATCCTTTGTATAGACGTTGAGGCGGACGAACACTAAGATGGAATAAGCCCGCTAATATACCCAACGTCCCTGCTGCAATATGATGAGAGGCTATTCCTCCCGGAACAAAAGGGTCAAAACCCTCCACGCCCCACGCCGGATTTACGGGTTGGACCTTTCCGGTTAGTCCATAAGGGTCGGATACCCATATTCCAGGACCATATAATCCTGTTACATGAAATGCGCCAAAACCAAAGCAAGCCACTCCGGAAAGAAATAAATGAATTCCAAAAATCTTGGGCAAATCCAAAGAAGGTTTTCCTGTACGTTCATCACAAAAAATTTCTAGATCCCAATATACCCAATGCCAAATAGCTGCCAAGAAGCACAAGCCAGAAAACACGATATGTGCTCCGGCTACCCCTTCGTAACTCCAAAGACCCGGATTCGTTATAGTCCCTCCTGTAATATTCCAACCGCCCCATGAATTGGTTATTCCTAAACGAGTCATGAAAGGTATAACAAACATACCTTGTCTCCACATTGGATCAAGAACAGGGTCGGAGGGATCAAAAACTGCTAATTCATATAGAGCCATGGAACCGGCCCAACCAGCAACCAGAGCAGTATGCATTATATGAACCGAAAGCAAACGACCGGGATCATTCAATACAACAGTATGAACACGATACCAAGGCAAACCCATGGAAATACCCCTTTATCAACGAAAAAAAGACACTATGTAACTTTATTGCATTAGAAAAAACTATGTTACGGACCCCCCCTTTTTAGGTAATTATTTCGGAGAAAGGATTAATATTTGTTCTATTCTGTTAGTAATAATGGAACAATTCGATTCATAGGAAAAAAGGGAAGCGGATCTATTCTATATCCGATAAGTACCAATACGCAATGGGGGTGAATCCTATTTTATATGAACCAAGATAGCTATTGTTGTTCATCAGTCAGAAGTCCGTTCGTAAAAAGTTTCCTTTAATTTTTATTCATTCTCTCTTAATTTACTTTTATTTTATATTTTATTTTAGCTTATTCAACTTATGTATTAAATATTATTAATTGAAATATGATTAATATTAATAAAGTAGGAAAAAAGGATAATCTTATTAAAAAAATGAAACCCCAGTCTTACGTTTCCACATCAAAGCGAAATAGAGAACTTCATTCTCTTTTTTTTTAATTTCATGCCTATTGGCGTTCCAAAAGTACCTTTTCGGAGTCCTGGAGAAGGAGATACATCTTGGGTTGACATATAGTGCGACTTGTCAGATATATTGGGCTATATGGGATTTCCCCATTTTCTCCCTCGATCGAGATATCCTCTGTTTCGCTCAAAAAGATTGATTGAATTATCAAAAATTTGTAACGCGAAGCGCAAAAAATAAATTAGAATTAAATGCAGGGAGTATTTAGATTGATATTAGATTATCAAAAATTTTTTATGGTTTACGTGATCGGACTAATAAAATTAAGTATCCAGGCTCCGTTTAGCAAAAACCCAATTGATAATTAATATATAATATTTTTAGAATTACTACTTAATATGATATGAAAAATTATGATAAAAAATTCTATTAAAAAATATAAAAAATAAACAAATTGAAACAGGGTTATCTAAAACTGTTGATCAAATCAAATAATATAATTAAAAATTTGTTGACTATTTGACAGAAGACATGTGAAAGAAATGAATTGAAAAAAAAAAAGAAGGAGTAGTAAAAAAAAGACGTGGTATTTGGTTCATTTGTCCTATATGTGCAAATAAAAATCGGGCAAATTTTTCCTTTTACTCGGAGTAGAGCATAAACCTAAAAAACCGGAATAAAAAAAGGAAGAAGCCCATTCAGGAACAAGAAAAAACCATCGCCATTTCAACTGAATCTCGATGAAAAAAATATCAATGAATCAAGTTAGTATGGCAGGCCTAATCAATCGTTTTATTATTTTATTATTAGGATTATAATATCTAATAAAAGGGGCCAAAACTTATTTCTTTTTTCGTTTACTTTTAAAAGGGAAGCAAGCCCTTCCCTTATTAAGTTAGAAAAAAAAGCCTTCTCTGAAAAAAGGGGGGGTTGGAATCGACACATTGATTTTTTAACAATTTTTGTTGAACCGTATGCATCAAAAGGTGCCTGTACGGCTCCTAAGGAATAAAATTTTATCCTAATCAACCGACTTTATCGAGAAAGATTATTTTTTTTAGGCCAAGAGGTTGATACCGAAATCTCGAATCAACTTATTAGTCTTATGATATATCTCAGTATAGAAAAGGATACCAAAGATCTTTATTTGTTTATAAATTCTCCTGGTGGATGGGTAATATCTGGAATGGCTATTTATGATACTATGCAATTTGTCAGACCCGATGTACAGACAATATGCATGGGATTAGCCGCTTCAATAGCATCCTTTATCCTAGTCGGAGGAGCAATTACCAAACGTATAGCATTCCCTCACGCTTGGCGCCAACGAGTTTTTTATTTTTGAGAAAAAAATACTATGCCTTCGCCCTCGGAAATATGAATTAGTTAAGTAATAATAGCATGGCACTTCGAATTCGATATGAAATTTTTGAGATTAACAAAATTAGATTATATATTGAAAGAGTAGTATGAGATAAGAAAGGGCTATTTAAAATGATATCTTCCCTATTCGGGCACATCTCAGCGTCACAAACTTTGTTTTCACACCGGAAGCTTATTTAAAAAATAAAAAAAAAAAGACACTTTGGGATTGCTGAATCATAGACGGATCAAAAAAATGATATATAAAGCAACGGAACCATCATAGTATTTTTTTAACTCCTACAAAACAAAAAAGAAGGATGGTAATTGGATCATTTATGGATCTGCGTATAATAGAACAGAACCTCTATTTTGTTTTATTTCGCCGAAAGGAAAGGTCAAAACCGTAAATTCCATTGTGTAGCCGTATGCAACGCACAAAAAAAGCCTGTACGGTTGTTCAAATTTATCTGTTTTTTTTGTTATCTCGCCTCATTCTGCGAAATAGAAGAACCTTTTCTATTATATCATCAGGGTAATGATCCATCAACCCGCTAGTTCGTTTTATGAGGCACAAACGGGAGAAGTTATCTTGGAAGCGGAAGAACTACTAAAACTTCGCGAAACCATCACAAGGGTTTATGTACAAAGAACGGGCAAACCTATATGGGTTGTATCCGAAGACATGGAAAGGGATGTTTTTATGTCAGCAACAGAAGCCCAAGCTCATGGAATTGTTGATCTTGTAGCGGTTCAATAAAAATATCAATAAAAATAGGCGCGATTTCATGCAAATTTACCATTGCTAATTTTATATCTTTTTAGATTAAAGGTTTAGTTTCATATTCTCTTCAATATAAAAATTAAAAAAATATATTGAAGAGAATCTTAAAGAGAAGTAATTCAGAATTAGCCGGTTAGAACCCATCTAAACCAGCCCATTATTTATATGATTCCGTATGCCAACCATTAAACAACTTATTAGAAATACAAGACAGCCAATCCGAAATGTCACGAAATCCCCAGCGCTTCGGGGATGCCCTCAGCGACGAGGAACATGTACTCGGGTGTATGTGCGACTCGTTTAGATCATAGACTGAAACACAAAAAGGAAATTCTTTTTGAAATATCAAGGATGAGTACCTGTTAATAAAATGGAGGAACTCGATTCATTATTTCAAAAAGATAGATCATTCATATCTTCTATTGTGTCTGAAACTTATGGTTTACATTGGTGCAAATCCAATCAACTCCATTTTTAAGAAAACCCCCAATGATAACAAATGGTTATCCATTAAGCGGGGGAAATTCCATTTTTTATTAAAAAGATTCCACTTTTGAAAGAAAAAAACGGACTAACAGGGTAAATGACCAAATCAATTTTAAAATAAAATACCGTTACTGTATAAAGTGGATCTCATTGTGAAAGACCTATTACTGGAATATTAATGGGGTAGAGCCAAAGAATGTGAATTGTACAAGTTACCAATAGTATTGATTAATTAAAAGAAGGAGCTCCGGTGTATAGAGAGGACCTCACCGTTTTATAAGTAACCATAGAAACGAAGGAACCCACTATTTATCCATTTCTATTTACTACTTTTTGTAGTTATTCTATTTTTTTATATCAAGTATCAAGACAATTTATCCTTTCAAAGCAAAGAAAAATACCTAGCAAAAAATAGTGGTGGGGAAGGTTAGAGTAGCAAAAGCCATTGGAATTTTTTTTTATACATTGGAATAATTCGTTTGGTTATTAATGACTAGTAAAGGGGAAAAGAATAACTAAAAAAAGAATTAGTTATTCATCAAAGTTTGATTTATTCAATGACTAGAATTAAACGCGGATATATAGCTCGGAGGCGTAGAACAAAACTTCGTTTATTTGCATCAAGCTTTCGAGGGGCTCATTCACGACTTACACGAACTATGACTCAACAGAGAATAAGAGCTTTAGTTTCGGCTCGTCGGGATAGGGGTAAAAGAAAAAGAGATTTTCGTCGTTTATGGATCACTCGAATAAATGCCGTAATTCACGAGACGGGGGTATTCTATAGTTATAACCAATTCATACACAATCTGTACAAGAAGCAATTACTTCTTAATCGAAAAATACTTGCACAAATAGCTCTATTAAATAGGAGTTGTCTTTATACGATTTCAAATGAGATCAAAAAATGAGGGGATTGGAAGAAATCCACTAAAATATTTGAAATAGAGTTCTAAGGAGAATAAGCTCGGGGAGGATAGAGTAGAAATTAGTATTATAAAAAAAGTCGTCAAAACAAAATGAGAGTATATAGTCGCTAAAAAAAGACTTATTCTTTTTCTTTTCGACGATTCTGTTCTTTTTTTTTTATGACAGACACAGACGTAACAATCAAATTTTTATTCTTGATTGGATTTGTCGAACAAAATATTAACCTCTTTTTTAATTCCTTCAGATTAGAATTGTTATTCAATTGAAGAATAAGTCTATTTTTTTCTGGTTCTAAGGCTAGTAGTTCTAGGGGTCGACTCACTTCTTTCAAATTGTTTCTGATTATTAAGAAAAGGTAACAAAGATAAAATACGAGCTTGTTTTATAGCAATAGTAATTAATCGTTGTTGTTTTAAAGTTACTCGATTCACCCGTCTAGATAATATTTTTCCTTGTTCACTAATAAATCGACTAATTAAACTCATGTTTCTATAATCAATTCGATCCCCCGATTGGATCGGGGGCAAACGCCGACGAAAAGATCTCTTGGATTTAGTAAAAGGTCGCTTAGATTTATTCATAATTTTTTATTCCTTACCTCTAAAATCCTATTTTGATCGGATCAAAATAAAAACGATTTTTATTTCTATATAGGATAGAGTTTCTATATAGAATTAAGAATATAGGATTTGATTTCTTTCTATTAGTTTATTTGTTTATATTTATATATATGTAATAATACGTAGATACTATTCCTGTTCTTAAATGACATACAAGCACTCAATTTGATCTATTTCTTGATTTCCCCATGAATTGTATGTTTATAACAATAGGGACAGAATTTTCTCAATTCCAATCGACTAGGAGTGTTATGCCGATTCTTTTGAGTAATATATCTGGAAATTCCCGCCGATTCTTTATTAATATCATTTCGAACACAACTGGTACATTCCAAAATAATTGTTACTCGAACATCTTTACCTTTGGCCATGAAACCTCCTTTGGATTTATGATTCACCCCCAATCTTCTATTTTCATTTTAGGATCCATAAAGAACAAGAACCAAAAAAATAGAAGCTGTTAATTAACTAAAAAAAATGTCTGAAATATTTCTTGCAATGAATATTAATTAGGTCTTAAATAAAAAGAAAATAATAGGTAATACAATCATTTTTTGAAAACTCTATTTCAACTCTTTGTACAGTATTTTTTTTAAGTATCTCGTAGGATACTCTTTCCCTAGCAACACCTTTTTTTGTTTTTAATTGGATCCTGAACCCCCGTTTTTATGACCTTTCTAATTCATTTTTTTCTAATTCATTTTTTTCTAATTCATTTTTTTTAGAATCAAAATGAATTAGAAAAAAATGGGGGATTTTTCCCCGATCGTTGATCGTATCTCTAAATTTTTTTATCCTTTCTGATGTTAATAACTAGAATTAAAAAAAGGGAAATGTTAATGCATCTGGAAATAAACGATTAATCTCTATTAATAAACCTGCTAAGGAAACGAACCATAGAGTACTTAGTACCGGTGCTACGGAAAGATATGTTTTTAGATCTCGCATTTGAAATCCTCCTTCTTTATTGTATTACAATATATATAGTAATATATATAACTATAGATGTACATGTAGTTAATAAGTTCTTGTATTTGTATATGTAACCCCCCATATTTCAAATTCTAATTGAAATATTGTCTACTAGAACGATCTTATAGATTCCATTTGAAAATGGAAACGCCTTTTTTTTTATGTCAATTTGAAATTGATAGAATTTTCCTAAAAAAAGTAATTTTTTAATTATATATATGTTTGTTATCTGATATGAAAAAAAAAAAGGATGTGGAAAACAAGATAGGAATTGTCTACAATGACACTGTAAACCAATTGAAAGGGATGTAGCGCAGCTTGGTAGCGCGTTTGTTTTGGGTACAAAATGTCACGGGTTCAAATCCTGTCATCCCTACCTAATTACTGCTCAGAAGAGCAGTAACGAGGAATCTAGTTTAGATCTATCTTTTTTTAATAAAATTGGACATACATATAATTCTGAAATTTATGATATACTATGATATAGTATATACGTACAAAATCGATTCGGGTTAAAGAATGTCTTCTTTCTAGCCTTTTAGTTTTTTTAGAAAAAACAAGAAAAGCGCTCTTAGTTCAGTTCGGTAGAACGTGGGTCTCCAAAACCCAATGTCGTAGGTTCAAATCCTATAGAGCGTGATGTCACTCTTGTTTATTAGATTGTGTCAAAATTCCACTGTTCGCAAATAATTGAGCAGCAATCTGAATTAGACCTCCCGCATATGAAAGCAAGAAGGAGGTCAGTCAAAAAAAAGAGATGTTAATTAATCAAAAGTCCAACTGATCACCACGTCTGTATTGTAAATAAGCAGTTACGAATAATCCAGCTAAAGTAATAGGAATTAGACCTAAGACGATTCCAAATAAAGAAACTTCAATCATTTCAATTTTCTTTTGTTTTCATTTTTGAAAGGGAGAAAAGAGAGGTACTATCTATTCCTAGCTCTTAATCTGTATTGCCGATGAATCTCAATGACCAAA